TGTTGAAGCTGCATAGATTATTTGAATTGTGCCTACTATGATCAACCAAGGAGAAAAGATAGAATGAGCATGAGGTAATAATTGCATATTTATCCGAACCACTCCATACGCTCCCATTTTTAATAATATTCCGGCTAGAAGCATACAAGTACTGTAATGTGCCTCCCCGTGGGTGTCTGGTAACCATGTATGTAAGGGTATAATCGGCGATTTGACAGCAAAAGCAATAAAAAATCCAATATAAAAAATTATTTCCAGTGCTACAGGATACGATTGATTAACTGATGTTTCAAAATTTAATGTTGGTTCATTAGAACCATATAAACCAATACCCAGAACTCCTATTAATAAAAAAACAGAAGCTCCCGCAGTGTACAAAATAAATTTTGTAGCTGAATACAAACGTTTCTTTCCGCCCCACATGGATAGAAGTAGATAAACGGGAATTAATTCTAACTCCCACATGATGAAAAAAAGTAAAAGGTCTTGAGAAGAAAATGGTCCTATTTGACCGCTATACATTGCTAACATCAGGAAATGGAATAATCGGGAATCTCGAGTAACCGGCCGGGCCGCTAAAGTAGCTAAAGTAGTGATAAATCCTGTCAGTAAAATAGGTCCTATAGAAATTCCATCTATTCCCAATCTCCAGTAAAAATCAAAAAAATGGATCCATTTATAATTCTCTGTCAGTTGGATTAATGGATCGTCCAATTGGAAATGATACCCAAATGTATAGGTTATTAGAAGGAGTTCGATTATGCATATACAAATAGTATACCACCTAATTACCTTATTCCCTCTATGAGGGAGAAAGAAAATTAAAGAACCCGCAGATATTGGCAAAACTACAACTATCGTTAACCAAGGAAAATCATTCGTGGTAAAAACAAGATACACTTGGACCAGAAAAACCCGCGCTCAAAATAATATATTTTGGAGCGCGGGTTTTTGGTGGTAAAAAAAAAAATTAAATATATTCAAGTAAGGTTTTCTGAAACGTATCAATAAGCTAGCCCCATACTTCGAGTTGTTTCATGCCATAAATAAACTCGAACACTCAAGAAATCCGTTGGACAGGCGGATTCACATCTTTTACAACCGACACAGTCCTCTGTTCTTGGAGCAGAAGCAATTTGCTTAGCTTTACACCCGTCCCAAGGTATCATTTCTAATACATCCGTGGGGCAAGCTCGGACACATTGAGTACATCCTATACACGTATCATAAATCTTTACTGAATGTGACATTGGATCTATAAATTTTTTAAACATCCTAAATTTTCGATCTAGTAAATTTATAAATGAATCATATATTTAGACACCAGATGAATCAATGATTTACCAGAATTTTTTTAATCAATCTACTTCTGGACCGACTCATGTAAGGGAGCCAAGATACTTTGATTTCTTACTTTTTCGCAAACACGATCATACATTATGCATAATACATGCTAATTCGGATTTATGAATATTCTAATTTATATGATTAATACTACTTATTCAACAAATTCGATTGATTAATCCGAGTTGATTTTCTGTTACGATAAATTGACGAAACAATAGCAGGTCCAATAGCTGCTTCAGCGGCGGCAATAGCTATAACAAAAATTGAAAAAATATTGCCTTTTAATTGGCGACTATCAAAAAAATCAGAAAATGTTACAAAATTTATATTAACCGCATTCAGTATAAGTTCAAGACACATAAGGGCTCTAACCATATTGCGGCTTGTGATCAATCCATAGATACCGATAGAAAATAAGTAGGCACTCAAAACAAGTACATGTTCGAGCATCATTGACCAACTCCTTATCAATTAAATTTTGATTCATTTCAATATAATATGAACAACAGTTCAACGGATTCAATTGACTAGAATCTAAAAAGTACGGAACAAATAAATAGATTGGTAATAGATCGAATAAAATAATTTCTATTTTCGACATAAACAATCTTTAATTAGAATTGAAGAGAAATAGATGTGATAACACAGAATGCAGTTTAATTTGGATTGCTGTTGCCAATTCTATAGATTTAAGAGTTATTACTGGCGCGCCACAGCGATTGCACCTATCAAAGCGGCTAGAAGAATTATTGAAATGAATTCAAAGGGAAGAAAGAAATCTGTTGATAAATGAATTCCAATTTGTTGACTATTACTTATCAAATCTTGCTCTATAATCTGGTTTGATCTTGTAGTCCAAATAATCCCGTACCATGACGTATCCGTAATAGTACTCATTAGTAAAACAAAAATACTTGTACAAACCAGTAAAGTAACGCCATCCCCAACGGTCCAAAGATTCAAATCTTTGTAATATTCTGAACCATTCATGAACATCACAGCAAATATGATTAAAACATTTATAGCTCCCACGTAAATAAGGAGTTGTGCAGCAGCTACAAAATAAGAGTTTAATAGAATATAGAATAAGGATATACAAACAAGGACGAGTCCCAATGAAAAAGCAGAATAAATTGGGTTGGTAAGTAATACTACTCCTATACCTCCTAATATAAGACCTGATCCCAGAAAGACTAAAAGAAAATCATGTATTGGTCCAGGCAAATCCATTATATGTAAAAAAAGAGATAAAAATCGAAATGTTTTTCATGACCTTATTGAGACTCGACCAGAAAATTTTTTTTATGATTTATAATCAATTCCTAATTGAATGAAATCCTCAGGGATGTGACTTAATGTGGGTACAGATATTGGACTAATTTAATTCTTGATCTGAAAGAGTAATTACAATCAGAAACTATATTTCGAAATAATTATATATATTACTCGATTTTCAATCAAAATTAAGACGTTATTATTACCAACTAATGAATAGTTGGGATTTGTAGGGCGTGACCAAACAAAAGAAACCTTAGTACTTAGTAATTCGAAAATTTTCTTTAATCAAGGGATTTACTTCTTTTTTATTTGAGGAGAATTCAAAATTGTTCGAATTGTATAATCGTCAATTACTGATATTGGTAAACGCCCCAAAGCAATTTGATTATAATTTAATTCGTGACGATCATAAGTAGAAAGTTCATATTCTTCAGTCATTGATAAACAATTTGTTGGACAATACTCAACGCAGTTACCACAAAATATACAGATTCCAAAATCAATACTGTAATTAAGCAACCGTTTCTTGCGAATATCAGTTTCCAATTTCCAATCGACGACGGGTAGATCTATAGGACATACACGAACACATACTTCACAAGCAATACATTTATCAAATTCAAAATGGATTCGACCGCGGAAACGCTCCGCGGTTATTAATTTTTCATAAGGATATTGAATAGTTACAGGTAAACGATTTGCGTGGGATAAAGTAATCATGAAACTTTGACCAATGTACCTTGCAGCTCGTACTGTTTGTTGACCATAATTCATGAACCCAGTTACCATAGGGAACATATCGTGAATATATATGAATAATTTGATGTTTGTTTATTTCTCTTGTTTAAGCCAAGTTGTGAATATCATATTCCTTTACAGTGAAAAGAGTTGGAAAGAAGTTGTTAATAATAGATTACCGAGAGAAATAGGTAAAAGAAATTTCCATCCAAGATTCAACAGTTGGTCCATTCTTAGCCTAGGTAAAGTCCATCTTGTTGCGATAGGAATGAACAAAAACAAATAAGTTTTAGCTAATGTAATAAAGATACCAATTGTCGCCCCCAAAACTCCATATCGTTGATTTATTTCAAAAAGATCCGAAACAAATATATACGGAATAGAGATATTCCAACCGCCCAAGTAAAGAACTGTTACAAATAATGACGAAACTAATAGGTTTAGATAGGAAGCAACGTAAAATAAACCAAATTTGATCCCTGAATATTCGGTTTGATAACCTGCTACTAATTCTTCTTCCGCTTCTGGTAAATCAAAAGGCAATCTCTCACATTCTGCTAGGGAAGAAATTAGAAAAACGATAAACCCTATAGGTTGACGCCACAAATTCCATCCCCAAAAACCATATTTTGATTGCGCCTCAACTATATCAACTGTACTTGAACTATTAGATAATCATAGTCGGTGGTACCATCACTGTTTCCATCGCTATTCCAAAACCGTACATGAGATTTTCACCTCATACGGCTCCTTAAGGGCCATAAAAAAATCTAAGGACCGGGCCGTTTTATCTTGAGCTGCTTGGTTATAAGATAGATAAGATTAAAATCTATCATACGGTCCAAAATTAGACCAATCGAATTCTGTCTGTTATGTTTTAATAATTCTTAAAAAAAATTAATATTAATAATTAATAATAAAGAATACGCAAAAAAGTACTTCTGAATTGATCTCATCCTTTCTTTAAAAATTTACATAATCATTTAAATTTTTCTTTGTTGAGTAATAACTTGATTCTTCAATAAAATACTCCTTGTAAAAAAATAAATAACCCATCGTTTTCACTTACGAAAAAAAATTATACAGTACATTAATCCATGAATTATGACACGAATTGTATCGATATAAATATGGATATAGGAAAAAAAGAATAAAAAAGATCTTTTTTATTCTTTTGTATTCCTTTCGATTTTTTCGTTCCTATTCTTCTTTCTGTTTCTGAAAAAGGGGGACTTACAAAAAAAAAGGATTATTTCGTTCCCAATAGTCATTTATTTAATCGGCGTATAGGAGCATACTCTGGATCGGAATCGTGGGGAGTACTGCCTGATCACTTCTACAAATTTAAAGCCCCAATTAGTATTCTTTGTGTATTATGTAGAAATGTCTACTTTTGGATAATTTACATAATCTCCATTACTAATCCTTTGCGTATCTTGGTGTTTCTACCTATCCACTCGTTTTTGTTCAATCGCCCTTTATGGTAATACATGTATGAAATATGGTAATACATATATGAAAATACATACAAACGATAGTGAAAACTCAATACGGTTGATCTTTTGAGCCCGCTTCAAGTCAGGATGACTAATCAACCTATCTTGGGGTAAACGGTATCTTCTGCTTCTGTTTATTTCCGCTCAACTCTCTAACTCTTATACATAGAAAATGAGACTCAATATCTTTACTGCGAATTTATATAAAAGCTGTTTTCTTTCACTCATACAACTATCTGATTTAGTTCATCAATCCGAATAATGAATAAAAAATGAAGATATCTACTCAATTCATTCTACCCCTTTTCCTAGAAAGAAAATAATATATAGGAAGAAATAGAGAAAAATTGATGTCTCAACGAATCACACGTAGAGATATTGATAACACACATAAAGTTAATGGTATTTCATAACTAATTGATTGAGCAGCAGCTCGTAGACCACCTAAAAAGGAATATTTATTATTTGACCCGTATCCTGACATAAGAAGTCCAATAGGAGCAATACTGGAAATGGCAATCCATAAAAAAACACCGATATTGAGATCCGCTAAAACAAGGTGATAGCCAAAAGGAACTACTGAATAACTTACTAAAATTGATATGACTGCTATGGATGGTCCGATACTGAATAAACGAGTATCTCCTCTCGATGGAAGAAGATTTTCTTTGAAAAGAAGTTTTGTCCCGTCTGCTAGAGCTTGGAGAACTCCCAAAGGACCGGCGTATTCAGGTCCAATACGTTGCTGTAGCCCTGCGGATATTTCTCTTTCTAACCATACAATTACCAGTACACCTATTGTGATTCCTAATACAAGAGTCAAAATCGGAATAAGGACCCATATAATTCCATAGACCTCTTTTAAAAACTCCAATCTAGAAAAAGAGTTGATATCTTGTATTTCTGTCATATCAATTATCATTTCAACGATCAACTTCTCCCATAATGATATCTATACTACCGAGTATCGTCATAATATCAGCCAATTTCATTCTTTTAACTAACTGAGGAAGAATTTGCAAATTGATAAAACCCGGTGGGCGAATTTTCCATCTCCAAGGAAAACCACTCTGATCCCCTATCAGAAAAATTCCCAATTCTCCTTTTGGGGCTTCGACTCTCACATAGAGTTCTTGTTTCGGTAATTCAAATGTAGGAGAAGGTTTTTTACTAATAAATCGATATTCAAAATCATTCCATTGGGGATTCTTTTCTCTATCAAAGTATCGGATTTCTAAATTCTCATATGGCCCTCCCGGAATTCCTTCCAGAGCCTGTTGAATAATTTTTATGGATTCTGTCATTTCACCTATTCGGACTAGGTAACGAGCTAACGAATCTCCTTCTTTTTGCCACTGTACTTCCCAATCAAATTCGTCGTAACACTCATAATGATCAACTTTCCGAAGATCCCATTGTGTTCCGGAAGCCCGGAGCATTGGTCCTGATAAACCCCAATTTATTACTTCCTCTGTACCAATAATGCCTACTCCTTCAACTCGTTCTAAAAAAATAGGATTCCGTGTAATAAGTTTTTGATATTCAGCGATTCCTGTTAAAAAATAATCGCAAAAATCCAAACATTTATCTATCCAGCCATGAGGTAGATCAGCAGCCACTCCTCCGATACGAAAAAAATTATGCATCATTCTCATACCGGTGGCAGCTTCGAATAGATCATATATTAATTCCCTTTCTCGGAAAATATAGAAAAAAGGCGTCTGTGCACCAATATCTGCCATAAAAGGACCGAGCCATAGCAGATGAGAAGCTATACGACTCAACTCCAACATAATTACTCTGATATAGCTGGCTCTTTTAGGCACTTGAATATTTCCCAACTGTTCCGGGCCATTTACGGTTATTGCTTCTGTGAACATAGTAGCTAAATAATCCCAACGCGTTACATAAGGCAGATATTGTATAATTGTTCGGTTTTCCGCAATTTTTTCCATCCCTCGGTGTAAATAGCCCAATATTGGTTCACAGTCAATCACATCTTCACCATCTAGAGTAACGATGAGTCGAAGAACACCATGCATTGATGGGTGGTGGGGTCCCATATTTACTACCATGAGGTCATTTCTTGTAGCTGGTATATTCATAGGTTTTTCCTCGATTCAGTCTTTCATGAATTGCTGAAAACTAAAATAAGTTCATTAAAATTCAAGATCTAATAAATCAAATAATTCAAAACAAACTGCTTTTTCAAATTAGCGAGTTTTTGATTCCCGAATATCCAACTGATTAATTAATTCTTTATAACATATTCTATTTTTCTTTGACAAATAAGATAGCAGCCGTTGGCGTTTTCCCAAAATTTTACGTAGGCCTCTCTGAGATAAATAGTCTTTTCTGTGCAATTCCAAATGTGAAGAAAGTTTTCGTATCCTATTGGTGAGGCTGCGTATTTGAAATTCAACAGATCCCCCTTTTTCTTCTTTTTCTTCTTGCGAAATAACCGAGACGAATGAATTTTTTGCCATAAAATGAAATCTGTCCCCCCCCCCACTTTTTCCTATCCTTTTTTTAGTGTTAGGTAGTTTTATTGATCAATAATAATAATGCCATTCAGTTTAATTTAGTATACACAATATTTTTAACAAAATTCCAAATTTGATCAAATAAAATTGTATTCGAATAGGTATACCAAAATCTTCTTTTCGGTACTCACAAAAGATAAAAATGTATTTAGATCTAAAATAGAAAAAAAAGAAGATTTTGGTGATCATTTATAGATCTAATTGATATGTCAATGAATCTTGTATCAGAATGGAATGTAAGGCAATGCATGTGTGCATTTCTTTGTTTTCATAGATCATGCTACGGGAAATATAGGAAAAACAAATCTACCATTAACTAACGAATTTTTAATCGCGGATACATATGTATCCTTACCAGACTAAAACGACTGCCATTATTGGTATCAAACCAATATCGATTCATACAAGCTAAATCTTCGAATCGATAATTAGGCCAAAGAAAGAACTTTAATTTAATTAGTTTATTTGTGTCTCTTTTGCTTTTATCCAAAACTTGACTGTTGTCCTTCTTCCCATTACAAAATGCAGCATTTCTCGAATTAAAACAAATTAGAATTCTCAATTTTCTACGACGTCTAGGGGATAAAATATTTTCAGGAACAAACAAATCATAATGATTGTTGTCTCTATTTCCAGTCATTTTTTGAGATTTTGTAATGAATTCAGCAGAATTCTTGTTATCAACAGTGCTTTTTGCTAGGTACTTTTGATTTATTTCATGTTTACTCTTATGAACCAACGAAATACCTATGGCTTGATATATAATAAATTGTCCTTCATTTTTTATAGACAGACGGATTGGGTCGATAATCAATATTCCCTTTTTCATCAATTCTCTAAGAGTTAAATCTTTCTGAATCAGTAGAATATCCAGGCTCATTTCGCCCCTTTGAATAGAGGATATAGAAATTTCTCTTGGATTTATCAGTCTAAGCAGAAGGCAATATACTTTGATGTTATTGATCATTTTTTTATTTAAAACATCATCCCATCTCAATTGAAAACGCAAATACCTTTTTAGGAAGAAATCAAACTCCGCTTCCGTATTGTTCTTGTATTGTTTTTTATTTCGATCTTTTTTCATGTCTGATCCCACAAAACCTTCTTCAATATCTTTGTCTTGCTTTGAGTTTGAGAGAGATGATTCAAAACCTGCTTGGCTTGCGGATTCTTTTTTTACTTGATTTCGGTTTTCTGATTCAAGATATTTTTTTTCATTCGAAAATATTGATATATCTCTTTTTTTCTTTCCCGTGATGCTTTTATTTTCACTAGCATTTTCGTTTATATTCAAATTCAAAAGAATAAATTTGATTGGGATGGCCCATGGTTTAATCTTATACGTGTTATAAAGTATAAAAAATTCTGGGAAAAACCAACGTTCCAGATTTGATATGGGACAACTTCGTATTTCGTCATTCATTCCCATCCAATCAAAAAGTTTTTTTTTTTTATTGGATAGGTTGATTTCTTGATTTTGAGGAATCGTAAGATAAAAAAGACCCTTCGTATCGATTTTATCAAGTAGTTGATAATTATTCCCCCAAGTCTTACTATATTTATTACTAGTGGTGTCAGTATCAATATTGATCCAGTCCTCAATATCTACTTTCTTTCTAAGACAAAAATTGAGAATTATCCAATCAAAATATTTTCTGTCCGGATTTTTCTCCATATCTATAATATCATCTTCGACTAGATAATTATTGATAGGGATATCTCCTAGCACATTAAAAAATTTTCGTTTATGTGTGCTGTAATTATAAATAATCTCTTGGTTATTATTTGCTTGTAATGGTAATCCATAAATAGATGAGTTTTTCTGATCTTCATAATTAATTGATTTAGATGATATAAATTTATATGCTAAAAGATCATATCTATAGTGTTTTTTAAAATTCTCTTTTTCCTTTTGTAATGAGGCGCCTTCAAAATTTTTTTGTTTTTCGTAGTGAATTAATCGGTTTTTTTCATATGAATCGCATTTCTTTAAATGGTTAGTTTTAGCTATAGAGTGTTTATTGACTCTATTTCGCCACTTTTGTGGTACTAAGCTAGACCATCTAATCGGAGATAAATGATATTGATCATGACCTTTTAACCAATTTTTCCATTGATTCATTCCAGAATTTCGAAGAGAATTATGTCTTAATTTGGAATGAAATATTTTCTGGATTCCAACAAAATAATCCTTTATTTCATTCTTAAGAGAAAAAGCTGTTCCGTTATATTGAAAAATGGATCTTAACTTGTATAAGTATGAGTTAAAGGCTAGGGGTTGTGATAATTTGTAAAATACATATGCTTGTGACACGTAGGATAAGTCAAAAAAGGTCTGTGCGTTTTTATTACTACTTTTATTACTGATAGTAGAAAGTGACTTTTTTATAGTCGAAATAAAGTGAATTAGACTTTTGTTTTTTTTATAAATTCTTTCTTGATTTGTTTCATTATTAGAAATATCTTTGTCGTTGTAAATGTATTTATTAAGGATTTTTTTTGTTGATTCCCGAAAAAATTGTGCATTGATATTCGGGATATTAATGATACCTAAAAAGATATCTATGTATATCCTTTCAATCAAAAAAAAATTTATAA